GTTAGTTACTTTTGAATTCCAAAAAAATCTCTATTTTCTGAAGACTACGACTGGATTTTTATGAAAAAAACCAAAGCCCCTTATCGGATTTGAACCGATGACTTACGCCTTACCATGGCGTTACTCTACCCCTGAGTTAAAGGGGCTTATTTGATTTAATTCCTGAATGAGTCACTATGTAGAGAAAGTAGATAACTATGTAGAGAAAGTAGATAACTATGTAGAGAAAGTAGATAAAATCTCTATATGTCCATAGATTATACACAATTATATACATTATATACAAAAGTACACACACTAAACCCATAGTGGCTGATTCTTGAATAATCAAATGGATTTACCTAGAAAGTCTAGAGTCAAATAAAATGAATTCAAGCCCGACCCTAATTTCTTTTATTGAATTGATCCCCATTAAAAGAAAATTCACTTGATTGATACATAACATACATGTACACTTACCCATTTACAGAAATTTCAAGATATTTCATGTGATGAAGAGATTCTACTTGTCCACTGAACAAAATTCTTAGGGAAAATTTTCGATAACTTCTTGATCCCGCTTACTAGATTTATTGGTTGTTAATTTCCCGTCTTAGTGGGAGATAGGGATCAGAATATCTCATCTTAACAATGAATGAAAGCAAAAAAATCGAAATTAACCTCCCTCCTCTTTTCTGACGGACCAATCATTCCCTGAACAAATCCTGTCCCTCATATTATTTAGAGTTGTTTTTTAGTTGTTTGTATTTTTTTTTTTTTAGAAATGAAATTGAAATAGAATATAGATTTCTAATTCTATTTCATTTCTATTTCAATTTATTTTTAGTTAATTTCTATTTTCTTTAATTTATTTTAATTTATATTAGAGTGTGGCGATTCTAATATTCTAATGAACGATTCATTAATATGAATGACGAATCAAAAAATTCTTATAGAATTCTGAAAAATGGAAAGATCCCGCGGGTCTAATCATACCATTTTATATTGACAATTTCAAAAAACTGTTCATACTATGATCATAGTATGAGGGCGGTTGGGCAAGTCGGCCCCCATCGTCTAGTGGTTTAGGACATCTCTCTTTCAAGGAGGCAGCGGGGATTCAAATTCCCCTGGGGGTAGGGTACTATGAAGGGAGGTTGATCATGGATTACCAATAAGCCTAAAGTGGATTCGTCCCGGGCCGATGCCCGAGCGGTTAATGGGGACGGACTGTAAATTCGTTGGCAATATGTCTACGCTGGTTCAAATCCAGCTCGGCCCAATAATGTATTCCCCAATCTACCATGAGATGGTATAATCCCCTTGTCCTTCCGAAATACCCCATACGAAATACGAAGATAAAAAAGAATCAAATTTTCTGCTAGATCCCTTATTTCCCTGGGATTGTAGTTCAATTGGTCAGAGCACCGCCCTGTCAAGGCGGAAGCTGCGGGTTCGAGCCCCGTCAGTCCCGACGGATCCAATAAATACATCAATGAATTTCTCCCTTTCTATGAAAGGATGTCAGGGGGCAGAATTGCATTTCCAAAGCCCAAAGCAAAGGGACTTTTTTTCTTTCCTATTTTTCCATTTTTGTTAAGGTCCGATAACAAACCCTAAAAAAGTGATATTAGATCTTTTAGACCGGCCTCATCTTTATCAAACTTCTTTGTCTTCATCTTCCAAAAAATCACAAGAAGTTTAGAACTTCACTCTTTTTTTTTTCGCTTTTCTTCTTTGTTTGGGTTTGTAACTATGTGACGAATCGAAGTGGAAGGGCAATCTGATGATACTTCATTCATTAGATGATTGATTGTACAAGGAAGACGTAAGATAAAAAATAAGGTAAACAAATGAAAAATAAATGAATTTTGGATTGATTAGGTCAGCAATCCAAGTTTGGATTCGGTATGGATAAAAGAACTTCCTATGCTATACTATTCAAGTCTCGAAGACGAATTGATTTGATAGCTCAGATATTCTTATTCATAATATTGATCCGATTCAAGATCATCGAGAGGTAATTCATTCATTGAATTTACAGGCGAAAGATTTATCATCTCTATGGGATTAAATCCCGAGTTATTGCGAAGTAAAAAACCGATGAGATTATGGAAGTAAATATTCTTGCATTTATTGCTACTGCACTATTCATTCTAGTTCCTACCGCCTTTCTACTTATCATTTACGTAAAAACAGTCAGTCAAAATGATTAATTCAATTGAATTTTCAAATGAATTTGAATGAAACTTTCCTTCTGAGTTTTTATCAAAAATGGACAAAGTCAAATGAAAAGGATTCCAATTTCGCGTCTTTCTTAAATGAAATGAGCGGACTCTAATCGGCAGTATTTTATAAATTCGATAGTATGGTAAGAAAGAAAGATTCATCTATTTCTTTACTTACCATACTATCTATCTCTTAGTCTATAAAGTTCTACTCTAGAATAAAGATAGAGGCTTCATTTTAGATAGATCAATCTAGAATATTCTCTTCATATTCATATAGGTGTATATCGATTCCCGATATTTATTGTTATGGAATGGACATAGCACCCAATTCTATTTATTTGCTACATCTACTTGTTCCGATCAATCTGAAATAATTGTCTTAACTCTTATCTTATGATTCGAATTATGATTTGAATTACTAGATTTTTAGGATTTCCAATCTGAATATCGGTATTTATGGAAAGAATCAATGATTGAAAAACGATATGGGCATATAGATTACTAAAATCACGTAGTAATCTTTTTTTTAGTATTCCGAAGAAATAATTGATTTAACTATTGACAGGAGGGGAGGTCCACGGGCACTTCTTCAGATTTCGAAAAGGAAGAGTAAACCTCACCGATTTTGAACGCCCGAACCATGATAGAAAAAAGTCGATAAAGCAAAAATCTCCTTTCTAAAATTAGAAACCCAGCGGTAAATGGGCAGTATGTGACTCGCCTGAGGCAAGGTCTTATTATATTATTGCATAGTCTCTCGTTAGACAACCACTATGTCTATATCTTTTATCATAGAAAGTGCGTATACACTTAACAAAACAACTTCTTCTTTGAAGAGTAAAGAGGGAAACAAATAAAAAAGGGTTTGGTCTTCCTCAGTATCCATCTAATCTATAAGGTAAGAGCCCATAGTAAGAGCCCATTAATTAATAATTGAAATAGAAATAAGAAATAGAAAATTCCGGAAGAATTAGATTGGAAATTTTTTCCAATCATCTGGATCCCTTTCCGTTCGAAATACAAAGATGGGAATCATTGAAATATTTCTTTGATTGAAAGAGTATGATTCCTATCATACATTATTCCATTGGAGTCCAATGGAATTTGAAATTAAGATATTTCGATTTTAAATAGTTCAAAACGCGTTGCAGAACGATCTATAAAACAATTGATACAGTTTGATTCCTCAACTCAATTAGTTGTACTTTTAAAGTCCACTTCTTCCCCACACTACGAGTGAAAGAGAAAATGTAAAGACTACCATTAAAGCACCCCAAGCGAGACTTACTATATCCATGTGAGTTATGTCCCCTATCTCTATAAATAGGAAGGAATTCTTCCATTATTCCTCACTAATAATAGTGGAATCAATGGTGCAGAGTCAAAAGGGGATTCTGACCAAACACTATTGAGAAATCAATCCAATATATGATGCTTTTTTGAATCGTGAAAGATTAAACACAAGCAAAATACGTAGTAACATCTCAAGGGAATGGGAAGATGTAGGAATTAAGAAGGCCCATTCTTTTTTGACCTTCCTAAGCAAAAACAGAAAGGCGGAAATCACTAAAAAAGAGAAATCACTATCTAGTACAGAACCCTATTTCTCCCTTTGTTTGATCTAATCCGTACCCCCCTTTTCTCGAGTATGGCTGTGAATGTGAAAGAGGGGGGTGGGGGTTGCCGAAAATAAATTCTTTATTTTTGCCCCTTTTTCTATAAAAAAGGTCCATTATTCATCTAATCTAATATTAATTGAATACCTGAGCACTCCAAGATTCTCGCGAGTCCGTCGTATATAAAGCAACTTCCGCCCCCTTCCACAACTATTAATTGAATCAGATTTCCTATCAGGCTCTCCAATCTAATTCAAGATCCATTCATTAGACACTACCTTAGTATTAGTAATAGAAGGGAATCGTGAAGTCTTGCCGGCCCCTCTATAATTAGATTAGAATATTTCCTTGAATCCTAGATGCAATGCAAAGATTCACAATCTTTTAGAAAACCCTCAGACCAGATGCTTAGAATCAAACAAGTATCAACAGAACAGAAGAGAAGAAGAGATTTCGAGTTTTTTGTTGATCAGGCGACACCCAGATTTGAACTGAGGAAAAAGGATTTGCAGTCCCCCGCCTTACCACTCGGCCATGCCGCCAAAATGTTACAAAATGGATAGGATCGTTTTCCTGGATTACGGAATTTTTATTGTACTTCCGTTTTGAGTCCCATTTTTCTTAATCCCTTTCCTAAGAGAAACCCTCCTTTTTTGATTGGATTTGATGATTGGATTTGATCAATCCCTTCGATGGATTGTATAGTATCTGAAAATCCACAATGCGAAAAAAAATCTCTCATTTTTCTATTGAGAAATCAAATGTGGATTTTCAGCCAAAATTTAGGACAAATTGGAACCATTAACTATTGACTGCTTACTTCGAATTCATGAACGATTCTGGGATTTGAATCCCCAAATTGTGTCTTCCTAATGACATTAGGAAATCAAAATGGAGACAGAACTTATCAAGTATTGATTTTTTCAATCCAAAAATCCTTCTCAATTTCTATTATAACAAAATAGATGAGTATATGTAAACCCCAGAACAGAAATTGTTACAAAGATATCTATTATTTAGATCTGTTGTCGATAGGGAATTCTCAGAAAATTATCATACTTCCATTTTGCATTGAATAGAAATTTCGTTTTGATAGAGCACGACCTCGGCTGGTCCGAATAGAACAGCAAAAAAGAGAAGTCGGATATTATAGCTATCTGCACATGTATTTAAT